CATGTTTTTGTTGAAACCCCCTCTTTTTCATTTTAAAGAATTGGTTAACCATCCAGTAAGAAGTAACAGTAATAGCAGTAATAGATAGTATTTGATGACAGAAAACAACTAATCGAATTTTAATCAATATTCGTGACATGTGCATTGTTGTTCTTGTATTATTATATCCAAAGGGTTGTTTGTTGGCTTAATTCCAAGGATGGAGCTTTCTATTAAAAAAAAAAAAAGAAAATGTGGAACCCAAGTTTCGAACGATCTGATACTGATACCCTTTTTCTTCTCATTCGAGATATTATGAGAATGGAACCCACTTCGAAATCGAAACGAAATCGAATGAATTGAAAGTAAAGAAGTTAAAGGACATTATAAGTATAAGGCCACTCTTTTTTTGTTCTAAAATAAAAAAAGGAGTTCGATACAAAAAGAAATAAATAAAAAAAGATCAAAATAGATATTTTTTCCAGTTTTATTCTATATTAATTATTAATTCAAAAAAAGTTTCTATTTTTTGAATTGAATGAAGTTACACAGTTCTTATGAATTTGGAATTCGATTAGTTTACTGAACTCAAGAGTTGATCAATGAATCGGTTGATTTTGAATCACGAGATGGGTAGATGTCACAGATGATGAATTGATTTCTTATCTATGTCACTATATTTTTGTTCGTCTATAATGATTATGATTGATTGATGAATCAAAAATGGATTTTTCAAGTGGTACCTTTGCTTTTCTTTCTATCTTTCTTTCAAAAATGGAAACTTAGGGAAGTGCTTTATAAACATATGTATAAAAACGAAGATATTTCATCTTGCCTCCTTTCATGCCTACTATAATTAGTTATTTCGGTTTTCTACTAGTGGCTTTAACTATAACCTCGGCTCTATTTATTGGGCTGAGCAAGATACAACTTATTTGATTTGAAATTCGAAAATGAATTGGAAATTTTTTGAATGAACAATTCATAAAAAGAAATCTTTCTGGGGTATTCCATATATTCTATATCATGTCAATTTCCAATTCTTGTGAGATTCATGGGCAATACTATTAATATTTCAGGATCGATATTACCCCCCCCCTTTTTTTACTCTTTCAAAGAAATTAAAATGATTGAAGTTTTTCTATTTGGAATCGTGTTAGGTCTAATTCCTATTACTTTGGCTGGATTATTCGTAACTGCATATTTACAATACCGACGTGGTGATCAGTTGGAACTTTGATTAATTAATATAATATCTCTTTTGGTTATTGACCTCCTATTTATTTGTTTTAATTCTAATCCACAGGAGGGCAAAATTTAGACTTTTAACTGCTTGGATCTAACAAAAGAATGGAATCACGCTCTATAGGATTTGAACCTACGACATCGGGTTTTGGAGACCCGCGTTCTACCGAACTGAACTAAGAGCGCTTTTTTTCATAAATCATTTTTGTAACCCCACCAATATATCTGGCATGCGTATATTATCCTAATAGATAGATATCTATCTATCTATATTTCTCAATATATATATAATATATATATAGATTATGATTATGAATATATATCTATATGGATGGTATGTTGTCCAAATTTAATTGATCTCAATTGATCCCCTGTTACTGCCCATAAGATAAGGAATAGTTAGGGATAGGGATGACAGGATTTGAACCCGTGACATTTTGTACCCAAAACAAACGCGCTACCAAGCTGCGCTACATCCCTTTCAATTGTTTTCCAGTGTCATTCTAAAGAATCTTTGTCTTGTTTTCCACATCTGTATGTTGATATATTTAAATTATGCTGCCATTTTTTTCTTTCTAGTTTCATATTGTATAACATATAATAGTAATAAAAAAAATTATATACATATGAAATAAAAAACAATAAAAGATGAAATAAACCCACCAAAAAATATTCATTTTTTAGGGAATGCTCGGGCAGAAATGGACCTCTTTTTTGTTAAAAAAAAAGAATATCTAAGGAATTTTTGTACATTTCTATTTGAATTAGGGATTCTGCGTACAAATACAAGCGGTTATTAACTAAATATACATCTGATCATATATGGATTACCATTATGTATTACAAATTACAATAAAGATAAAGAATAAGAATAAAGAAAGGAGGATTTGAAATGCGAGATCTAAAAACATATCTCTCCGTGGCACCAGTGATAAGTACTCTATGGTTCGGAGCCTTGGCCGGTCTATTGATAGAGATCAATCGTTTATTCCCAGATGCGTTGATATTCCCCTTTTTTTCATTCTAGTTATTGAGACGGGAAGGGGTGAAGAAATTAATCCCCTTCCGTTTTTCGTTGTTTTTTTTTTTCGAATTCGAAAGAAAAGAGAAAAAAAAAGTGGATTCAACCTCAATGAAACTTGCAATCTGGTCCCGGGTTTCAATTGAATTTCATTAATAATGAGGCTGAAAATAGAATCGCTAGCGCGGGGCAACAATCTCATACAAGATACTTAAATAAAAAACTGAAATAATGTACTGTGATTCTAAAGATAGTTAGAAATCATTGTATTACTTAATTATTACTATACTTCTATTGATGGCACCGAAATCTGTCATAATTGGATTTCGGATTAGCAACTTCTATTTTTTCCTTCCTTTCTTTTTCTTCGCTTCGAATCGGAAAATAGAAGAGTTTTAAGTGAATCAAAAAACCAAAGGAGGTTCATGGCCAAAGGTAAAGATATACGAGTAACGGTTATTTTGGAATGTACCGATTGTGTTCGAAACAGTGTTAATGTTAATAAGGAATCAACGGGTATTTCAAGATATATTACTCAAAAGAATCGACACAATAAGCCTAGTCGATTGGAATTGAGAAAATTTTGTCCCTGTTGTTGCAAACATACGATTCACGGGGAGATAAAGAAATAGATAAAATGGATTGCCTGTGTGTCATACCTCCAAAAATGAGATATTATTTCATGTTTCTATAAATTGTATATCTATATAAATTATCTAGATATATAACATATATAAATATAAGCCTATTTAAATATTAAATAAATAGAAACAAAAATAGAAACAAAACAAATAAATCCGATTTTGTAAGAAATGGTATTTTCGGGATAAGGAAGAAACAAACCATGGATAAATCTAAACGACTCTTTCCTAAATCGAAGCGATCTTTTCGTAGGCGTTTGCCCCCGATCCAATCGGGGGATCGAATTGATTATAAAAACATGAGTTTAATTAGTCGATTTATTAGTGAACAAGGAAAAATATTATCTAGACGGGTGAATAGATTGACCTTAAAACAACAACGATTAATTACGATTGCTATAAAACAAGCTCGTATTTTATCTTCGTTACCTTTTCGTAATAATGAAAAAGAATTTCAAAAAAGTGAGTCAACTACTCAAGCTACTGGGCTTAAAACAAAAAAAAGGGTTTACTCTTCAATTAAATTCAAATTCCAATCGAAACTCAAATGAAATGCGGATTGATGTTTTGTTCGAAAACTACGATAATCCAAATTGGATTGTCGTGTTGTCAGAAAAAGAGAATCGTTGAAGAAGAATAAATCTTTTTTTATTGAACGTGGTTGCTCATTTTGACGACTTTATCATATGATTCTATTTTTTCATACAAATACCTACTCTACTTTCCCGGAGTTCAGTCTCCGGGGAATTTTTATTTTATGATCTCGTTGGAAATCATATAAAGACAATTCCTATTTAATATAGCTATTTGTGCAAGTATTTTACGATTAAGAAGCAACTGCCTCTTGTACATATTATACATGAATATACTATAGCTATAGTATTTTTCATTTTTATTCTCTCGAATTACTGCATTTATTCGACTGATCCACAAACGACGAAAATCTCTTTTTTTCCTATCTCTATCCCGATGGGCCGAAACCAAAGCTTTTATTTTCTGTTGAGGAATAGTAAGTCTTGACCGAAAGCTTGATGTAAATAAACGAGTTTTTGTCCGATGTTTCCGAGCTATATATCCTCTTTTAATTCTAGTCATTGAATAAATGAAACTTTGATGAATAACTATTTTGATTTCGTTTCTTTTAGTTATTCTTTCCCCTTTTTTCCTAGTCCATTAATAACAAAACGGATTATTCCAGTGTATAAAATAAAAATTCCAATGGCTTTTGCTACTATAACCTTCCCAACCACAATTTTTTATTGAAATTTCTAAGCATTTCACCTCGAAATAAAAAATTGTATCGAAACTAGGTATCAAAAAAAAACATAGTAAATGAAATAGAAATGGATAAAGAAATAGTGGGTTCCATCGTTTCTATGGTTACTTCTTAAATGGCGAGGTCCCCTCTATACACCGGAGCCCCTTCCTTCATTTAATCAATGCTATTGTGAACTTGTACAGTTCACACTCTTTGGCTCTACCTATGAAATATCTAGTAATAGGTCTTTCACAACGAAATCTACCTACACAGTAACGGTATTTAAGTATGAAGATTAGCTGAGTAGCTGACCCTGTTAGTCCGTTCTTGCAAGTTTTAAAATGGGATATCCCCTGCTTAATAGATAACTATTTGCTACCAATGGGAAAGTCTTTCACATTTGAAATTGCAAATTGAGGTGATTGGATTTACACCAACGGAAACCATAAATTTGATACACAATAGAAAGATAGATATTAGTAATCGATTTTTTTGAAGATAGTTTCTTGCATTCTATCCTATTTCATTGGTACTGATCACTGATATTGGAATTTTTTTCCTTTTTTTGTCTTAGTCCATGATCTGAACGAGTCGCACATACACCCTAGTACATGTTCCTCGGCGCTGAGGGCACCCCTGAAGAGCGGGGGATTTTGTAACATTTCTGATTGGCTGTCTTGTGTTTCTAATAAGTTGTTTTATAGTTGGCATGTTGAGTCATATACATAATGAGCTGGTTTAGATCAATCCTAATCCGATGATTATGAATTACTTATATTCTCTCTATTAATATTACTAGATTAATTATATTAATTGAAAATATTCTATTAAAATAGAATATTAAACTCGGTAAGACGATCCAATTTCAAACCTTGGCGCGGAATACTCGCTAATTTTTTATTCAACTGCTACAAGATCAACAATTCCATGAGTTTGGGCTTCTGCTGCTGACATAAAAACATCCCTTTCCATGTCTTCGGATACAACCCATAAAGGTTTTCCCGTTCTTTGTACATAAACCCTTGTGATAGTTTCACGCAGTTTCAGTAGTTCTTCCGCTTCCAGGATAAATTCTCCCGTTTGTGCCTCATAAAAAGAACTAGCGGGTTGATGGATCATTACCCTGATGATATAACATAAAAAACGGTTCCTATTTCGCACGATAAAGCGAGAGAGATAAAGAATAAAAAAAAGATAAGACGGAATTGAACAAACGTACCGTACAGGCATCTTTTGCGTATTGCATACGGCTCTACAACGGAATTTCTTTTTTACCTTCTATTGAAGAAATAGAAAATGTAGGAGGTCTATCAGACCCGGATCGGTAAATGACCCAATAACCACCCTTCCTTTTTTGTTTTGTGTAGTAGTTAAAAAAATACTATGATGGTTCCGTTTCTTTATTATTGCGTCTCTTATTCAGCAATCCCAAAGTTTCTTTTTTTTTTCATAGTCTTCATAAATATTGTTAAAAGCTTTCTTTTCCGGTGTGAAAACAAAAAAGTTTGTGACGCTGGAATAGGCTCTTCCCGATAGATGCGATAAAATAGGAAATATCCCCTTTTCATACTACCCTTTCGGTACATAATTGAAAAATTTTGTAAAAAGCAAAAAAAATTATCATATCGAACTCGAAGTGCTGTGCTATTATTACTTAATATTCATATGGCGAAGGCATAGTCTTCTTTTTTTCCTCAAATAAAAGAATCATTGGCGCCAAGCGTGAGGGAATGCTAGACGTTTGGTAATTTCTCCTCCTGCCAGAATAAAAGATCCCATTGAAGCGGCTAATCCCATGCATACTGTCTGTACATCTGGTTGCACAAATTGCATAGTATCATAAATCCCTATTCCGGGTATTACCCATCCGCCCGGAGAGTTTATAAACAAATAAAGATCTTTGTTATCATCCTCTATACTGAGATATACCATAAGTCCAATAAGCTGATTCGATATCTCACTATCAACGTGTTGGCCTAAAAAAAGTAGTCTTTCTCGATAAAGTCGATTGGTTAGGATAAAATTGGATCTCTTAGGAGCCGTACCTGCACCTTTTGATGCATACGGTTCACCAAAAATCACCAAAAAGAATCAATGTGTAGAGTTAACCCTTTTTTTTCATAGCGGGCTTTTTCTTCAATTTTTCAAGAAAGACGATTTTTGACCCGTTTACTTAGGTTATAATAAACATGTTATAATAAACTAAACTTATTGAACTAAGTTCTCATTGATGTATTGTTTTCATTGAGATCGAATCCAAATCGCAATGTCATTTTCTTGTTTTGGAATGGGTTTCTTCAATTCTTTTAGGTTTCTGTTCTACTCCGAGTAATAAAGAAAAGATCTGCCCGATTTGGATTTGCACATATAGGACAAATATTCCAATACCACTTGCTACGACTTCTTTTTTTTTTCTTCAATTTATTTCATGGTTTCTGCCAAATATCTGATAAGGAATAATCGTAGATATATTACCAATTGGATTTTTTTATAAACGGAGCCTGGATTCTTCATTTTATTGGTTTATTGGTCCAACCAAGCCAACCATAGATTCTTCTAAATTGATAATATTAATCCGGATCTGGATATCCCCCCAAAAAAAGATCTAATTTAATTTCACACTTCAAATTTTTGATGATTCAATCAATCTTTTTGGAGGGAAGGAGGGGATATCTCGATCGGGGGAGATAACGGGGAAATACCACATGACCCAATATATCGGACAAGCCACACTATACGTCAACCCACGAGGCATCCTCCTCTCCCGGACTCCGGAAGGGTACTTTTGGAACACCAATGGGCATAAAATGACGACACAAAGACGTGGTATATCGCGCTCTTATGCGGAAGCGTACCAATGGGTTTCTTTTATTGTCTTAATAATGATTGGTCCTTATCCTATTGTATTTTATAATATCATATTTGATTTATAGATTTATAGATTGAATAAGTTCATAAATAAATAAAAAAAAAAATAAGACCAAATGAATATGAATAAAGGAAAATTCTTATGAATAGGCCCTTGGAGTGATGAACAAATATGTCTGCATTCACTCATATAAATACGCATATAAATATAAAATAAAATAGGGTCAACCCCCTTTTATCATTGCGTATTGTTACTTATCGGGTATTGCGTATTGTTACTTATCGGGTATAGAATAGATCGGCTTCTTTTTGTTCCTACGAATAGAATTGTTCCATTATTACTAATATTACTAAAAAACTAGACCAAATATTAATCCTTTACCCGAGATAATCCACTGACAAAAAGAGGGTCCATAGCATATTTTTCCAGTGCAATAAAGTTACATAGTGTCTATTTTTTGTTGATATAAGGGGTATTTTCATGGGTTTGCCTTGGTATCGTGTTCATACCGTTGTATTGAATGATCCTGGTCGTTTGCTTTCTGTTCATATAATGCATACAGCCCTGGTTGCTGGTTGGGCCGGTTCGATGGCTCTATATGAATTAGCGGTTTTTGATCCTTCTGACCCTGTTCTTGACCCAATGTGGAGACAGGGTATGTTCGTTATACCCTTCATGACTCGGTTAGGAATAACCAATTCATGGGGCGGTTGGAGTATCACAGGAGGGACTATAACAAATCCGGGTATTTGGAGTTACGAAGGTGTGGCTGGGGCACATATTGTGTTTTCTGGCTTGTGCTTTTTGGCGGCTATATGGCATTGGGTTTATTGGGATCTAGAAATTTTTTGTGATGAACGTACAGGAAAACCATCTTTGGATTTGCCCAAAATCTTTGGAATTCATTTATTTCTTTCAGGGGTGGCTTGCTTTGGTTTTGGCGCATTTCATGTAACAGGATTGTATGGTCCTGGAATATGGGTGTCCGATCCTTATGGACTAACCGGAAGGGTACAATCCGTAAATCCCGCGTGGGGTGTGGAAGGTTTTGATCCTTTTGTTCCCGGGGGAATAGCCTCTCATCATATTGCAGCAGGGACATTAGGCATATTAGCGGGCCTTTTCCATCTTAGTGTCCGTCCACCCCAACGTCTGTACAAAGGATTACGTATGGGAAATATTGAAACCGTACTTTCCAGTAGTATCGCTGCTGTCTTTTTTGCAGCTTTTGTTGTTGCTGGAACTATGTGGTATGGTTCAGCAACAACCCCGATTGAATTATTTGGTCCCACTCGTTATCAATGGGATCAGGGATACTTCCAGCAAGAAATATATCGAAGAGTTGGTGCTGGACTAGCCGAAAATCAAAGTTTATCCGAAGCTTGGTCTAAAATTCCTGAAAAATTAGCTTTTTATGATTACATCGGCAATAATCCGGCAAAAGGGGGATTGTTTAGAGCGGGCTCAATGGACAACGGGGATGGAATAGCGGTTGGGTGGTTAGGACACCCTATCTTTAGAGATAAAGCGGGGCGTGAACTTTTTGTACGTCGTATGCCTACCTTTTTTGAAACATTTCCGGTTGTTTTGGTAGACGGAGACGGAATTGTTAGAGCCGATGTTCCTTTTAGAAGGGCAGAATCAAAGTATAGTGTCGAACAAGTAGGTGTAACTGTTGAGTTCTATGGCGGCGAACTCGATGGCGTCAGTTATAGTGATCCTGCTACTGTGAAAAAATATGCTAGACGTGCTCAATTGGGTGAAATTTTTGAATTAGATCGTGCTACTTTGAAATCGGATGGTGTTTTTCGTAGCAGTCCAAGGGGTTGGTTTACTTTTGGACATGCTTCGTTTGCTCTTCTTTTCTTTTTCGGACACATTTGGCATGGTGCTAGAACCTTGTTCAGAGATGTTTTTGCTGGTATTGACCCAGATTTGGATGCTCAAGTGGAATTTGGAGCATTCCAAAAACTTGGAGATCCAACTACAAAAAGACAGGTAGTCTGATACAACATTGTTCTGTTCCTTTTCGACTTTCTTTTCTTTGTTGTGATTTGAATTTGACATAGGAGGAACCGGATAAATCTTGATTTGAATCGCTGTCTTTCTCTTTTACTATTGTTTTTTCTTTTTCTTTATCCGGGAGACCGATCCAAAACAAACAGGTAGGAAAGCTATAATTGTAAACCACGATCAAATCTATGGAAGCATTGGTTTATACATTCCTCTTAGTCTCGACTTTAGGAATCATTTTTTTCGCTATCTTTTTTAGAGAACCACCTAAAGTTCCAACTAAAAAGATGAAATGATTTTTTCATTCTATCAATTGAAGTAATGAGCCTCCCAATATTGGGAGGCTCATTACTTCAACTAGTCCCCATGTTCTTCGAATGGATCTCTTAGTTGTTGAGAGGGTTGCCCAAAAGCAGTATATAAGGCGTACCCGGTAAAACTTACAAGTAAACCAGATAGAGAGATGGCAACTAAGGTTGCTGTTTCCATTATTCTATAATTTCAAGACCACAATGGATCTAGGATAAGATCATTTATTTACAGCAGAATGGTATACAAAGTCAACAGATACCAATAAATAAAAAATAGGATTTATGATTACACAAACCGTTGAGGGTAGTTCTAGATCTGGTCCAAGACGAACTATTGTAGGGGAGTTATTGAAACCATTGAATTCAGAATATGGTAAAGTAGCCCCTGGGTGGGGAACGACTCCCTTGATGGGTGTTGCAATGGCTCTATTTGCAATATTTTTATCTATTATTTTGGAGATTTATAATTCTTCCATTTTACTGGATGGAATTTCGATGAATTAGATTCACAAGAACCAACTAACTAACTTTTCAATACAAAAGGATTAGGTTTTCTATTTTTTATCTCATTCGATTTTGGTTTGGTAGTCTGACCGCGGAATTTCTTTGTTTCTGTATTTCCGGAATATGAGTGTGTGACTTGTTAAAATTGATCCTATTGAT